CTAAACGGCATTCCCGTAGCAATTGGGGTTATGGATTTTCAGTTTATGGGGGGTAGTATGGGATCCGTAGTCGGAGAGAAAATCACCCGTTTGGTTGAACACGCTGCCAATCAAAATTTACCTCTGATTATAGTGTGTGCTTCTGGGGGGGCGCGCATGCAGGAAGGAAGTTTGAGCTTGATGCAAATGGCTAAAATATCGTCTGCTTTATATGATTATCAATTAAATAAAAAATTATTTTATGTATCAATCCTTACATCTCCGACAACTGGTGGAGTGACAGCTAGTTTTGGTATGTTGGGGGATATCATTATTGCCGAACCCAATGCCTACATTGCATTTGCAGGTAAAAGAGTAATTGAACAAACATTGAATAAAACAGTACCCCAAGGTTCACAAGCAGCTGAATACTTATTCCAGAAGGGTTTATTCGACCTAATTGTACCACGTAATCTTTTAAAAAGTGTTCTGAGTGAGTTATTTAAGCTCCACGCCTTTTTTCCTTTGAATCAAAAGTCAAGCAAAATCAAGTAGAGCACTAAGTTCAATTATTTTTTTTGTGTTTGTAGCAAAAAGTAGTTAGTTTATCGGAATCAAAGTAAATAAGATAATAATGGCCTTGTCTTTGCTGCTAGAAGATCGAATTTTAGAAAGAATCAAAACGAAAGTTGAGGATAACTCTTTTTTTGACCTATATTCCTGATTACGAATCAATAAGGCTTTATCACCAAGAGTGAGTTCTTCCTTTCGTGAAATTTGGAAAATAAAACGAATTTGTTCTTGTCTTAGGTATATAATTTGAAATTTAAATATAGATAATAGAGTTTTGTCTCTTTCTCTATCTCCCGAAAAACCATTTTAGCTAAAAATTCATGTTGGGTCGGATTCGAACGAATCTTTCGATAATCGGTAAAAAACTCTTTATCTATTTTTAGAAAATTAGAAGACAAGAACAAAAGACAAAGAAATGAAGAAAAATAATAAAGTTTATTATCATACATATCTTTCTCATGTAGGAGATGAATAAGTCCATTTATTTAGTTCTACAGTTCTACATTCTTTGCACTTATTCTTATTATACGTACTCAGTTAGATGTTAGATTTAGATATTATAGATACTTAGATCTATACTAATACTAATAATTTAAAATTCTTCAAATTCTATTAATAATAAATATTATCTAATTAGAATTCAAATTCTTAATTAAATTATAATTATTACAAGATATCTTTATTTATATAATAACATAATAACAGATACAAATAGTAAATCGAGGTACCCCTTCTATGACAAATTTGAACCTTCCGTCTATTTTTGTGCCGTTAGTAGGCCTAGTATTTCCGGCAATTGCAATGGCTTCTTTATTTCTTCATGTTCAAAAAAACAAGATTGTTTAGATCCGCCGGGACCCAATCTCATCCATTTTTTTTTTGAAAACGTGGACTTGTATCATAACACGGATATCTATTTATTGGAATCATAGTATAACATGTGATTTCCACCGAACATAAAGGAAAAAACTCTTATGCCCGCAGAAACATGATATATGGATATATCAATTCTAGCAATTTTCAAATAGATCAGGATCCCTGGATGGCTGAAATGTAGTCGGTGAATCTCTATGTATATCGATATGTATAGTGGGATCGTATTAAATAAAGAGTATGTTATTATTTTAGATTTAACCAATTTGATGAATTACTCCTAAAGGTTGACATCAAACTAGTGCTAGTTCACCTCAAACTAGTGCTAGTTGATGAGAGTTACTTCAGAAACAAAAAAGTAAAGTCAAATTTCTCTGGGGTATTATCTCAATTCCAATAAAATGCAATCGAGTAAAGTATGACTTGGCGATCAGACGATATATGGATAGAACTTATAACGGGGTCTCGAAAAATAAGTAATTTCTGCTGGGCCTTTATCCTTTTTTTAGGGTCATTAGGCTTCTTATTAGTTGGAACTTCCAGTTATCTTGGTAGAAATTTGCTATCTTTTTTTCCGCCTCAGCAAATCATTTTTTTTCCACAAGGAATCGTGATGTCTTTCTACGGAATTGCGGGTCTCTTTATTAGCTCTTATTTGTGGTGCACAATTTCCTGGAATGTAGGCAGTGGTTATGATCGATTCGATATAAAGGAAGGAGTAGTCTGTATTTTTCGTTGGGGATTTCCGGGAAAAAATCGTCGCATATTCCTCCGATTCCTTATAAAAGATATTCAGTCCGTTAGAATAGAAGTTAAAGAGGGTATTTATGCTCGTCGTGTTCTTTATATGGACATCCGAGGCCAGGGGTCCATTCCCTTGACCCGTACTGATGAGAATTTGACTCCACGAGAAATTGAACAAAAGGCTGCTGAATTAGCCTATTTCTTGCGTGTACCAATTGAAGGATTTTGAGAAATTGAGAATCAGAACGTTCATTCAATTAAAGAAAACGTATATGAAAGAACCATAAAACGAAACTCTTTTTATGGTCTTTATGCGTTTTATGTTCTTTAT